CTATGGACCTCCCTTGTTCAGTGGATTATTTCTTAAAAAAGGTTAAGTTAATATTTATTCTATTCTGTTCGTAATAATGGAAGAATTCTGTTCGTAGGAACAAAGAGAAGCAGATTTATTTTATACTCGATAAGTACCAATACGCAATGCGGGATTGATACCATTTTCTATGAGTAAATGCGTCCACCCTTATTGATCATTAAAAGGGCCTATTCGTAAAAATTTTCCTTTATTTATTTTGTCTTTCTTTCTGAATTTTTCTAATCTATGGATAAAATAAATATGATAAAGCCAATATGATAAAGACAATAAAACCATATTGTTACGTTTCCACATCAAAGCGAGATGATAATATTTCTTTTAATTCATGCCTGTTGGTGTTCCAAAAATAGCTTTCCACCTGCCTGAAGAGGAAGAAGCAACTTGGGTTGACCTATAGTGCGACTTGGCAGATATATTGGGTCATATGGAATTTCCCCGTCCTCTCCCCCGATAGAGAGATCCTCTGTTTCGCCCAAGAAAGAGAAATTGAATCATCAAAAAATTAGAGCGTGAAGTGCAATTAGATACATTGTTTGGGGGAATTCAATTCATAGTACTGTTCTCAATTAGAATAATTTATGGTTGGCTTTGGTTAGACTGAAAAAATGAAGTATCCAGGCTCTGTTTACAAAAATCTCATTAGACCTATATCTATGATTACTACGTGTATGATAAGTATCATAAGTCATTTTTTTTTTTATTATTATAAGTATAATTTTTATTATAATATAATAATAATATTTTTAATATTGTATTGTTTATGATACTAATACATTATTATTATTTTTCTTATTTATGATATTAATATATTATTTATATTATTTATCATATTAATACTGTTTCTCTTCTTATTTATGATATTAATATATTATTTATATTTATGATGCTATTTTTGATGTTAATATATTCTTTGTGTGATTTATTTTATCACATTAATATGGTTTTTCTTGTTATTTATGCTCTTGTTATTTATGCTATTAATATATTATTACTTATAATATTAATATATTATTATTTACGATATTATTCATTATATTAATATATTATTTATATTACTCATTTTATCATATAAATATACTTTTTATTGTTATTTATGATATTAATATACTATTTTTTATGATATCATTTATGATATTAATATATTATCATCATTTATAACATCATTTATGATATTAATATATTCTCATTTATGATACCATTTATGATATTAATATATTATTTATATTATATCAATATTAATATAATATAAAGTCATAACAAAAATAAAATCATAACAAAAATAAGAATAAATGGTGATAGGAAGATTTGTCCTATATGTGCAAATCAAAATCGGGCGGATCTTTACCCGGAGTAGAGCATAAACCTAAAAAGATGAAAGAGACCCATTCAGGAACAAGAAAATACCATCGTGATTTGGATTGAATCTCGATGAAACAATACATCAATGAGAAGTTCATTCGATAAGTTTATTCACGTTTTTGTATTATAAGGTTATAAGTCAAAATTCGTCGAAAAATGGAAGAAACTTTCGTTAGAAGTTCGAAAAAAACTGCTATGAAAAAGAATAGGAAAAAAGAAAGAGGACTGGAATCTATACATTGATTCGTTTTTTTCACAATTGTTTTTTGAACCGTATGCATCAAAAGGTGCATGTACGGTTCCTAAGGGATAGAATTTTACCTTACTCAACCGACTTTATCACCAAAGAATACTTATTTTAGGCGACGAAGTTAATGAGGAGACCGCGAATCAACTTATCGGTCTTTTGGTATATTTCAGTCTCCTGGATAATACAAGAGATTTTTTTTTCTTTATAAACTCTCCTGGCGGATCGATAATATTTGGACTAGGTATTTTTAATATTATGCAAGAAGTGCCCCCAGAGGTCCATACAATATGCGCGGGAATAGCCGCGTCAATGGCATCTTTTCTCCTGATTGGAGGATCGTTTACCAAACGTATAGCACTCCCCAACGCTTGGCGCCAATGAGGTTTTTTTATTTGAGAGAAAAAAGACAACTATGCCTTCGCCATATGAATATTAAGTAATAATAGCATGGCACTTCGAATTCGATATGAAAATTTTTTGTATTGTTTTTTTTTCAAAAGATTCGATTATGTATCGAGAGAGTAGTATGAGATAAAAGGTATTTCCGATTTTCTCTTATCTATCGGGAGTCCAATCCAGCGTCACAAACTTTTTTGTTTTCACACCGAAGGGCTCTTAATTTATGTTAGAAAAAAAAAAGAGTGCGAAAAAAACAAGATTTTCCTTTTTTAGTTGTATCAAAAAGAAACTTTGGGATTGCTGAATCAAAGACAAAAAAAGAGTCCATTTTAAAATAGAAAGCAACGGAGCCGTCATAGTATTTTTTAACTCCTCCAAAAAGGAAGGGTGGCAATTTGATCATTTACCCATCTGGGGCTGAGAGATTCTATTTTTCTCTTTCTTGAATGGAAAGTAAGGGTCAATTTCAATTTGATTGTAGAGCCGTATGCACAAAAGACGATGCCCGTACGGTTGTTCAATTCTATCTTTTTTTCCTATTATTTTATTCTTTATCTTTCTTTTCTCTTTATTTCACACAACAGAGAGAGAATCCTTCTATCATCAGGGTAATGATCCACCAACCTGCTAGTGATCTTGAGGAGTGCAACACGGGAGACTTGGTCCTGGACGCGGGAGAACTGCTGAAACTACACAACATGATCGTAAAGGTTTATGCACAAAGGACGGGCAAACCATTCTGGATTATATATACAGACATGGAAAGAGACGTTTTTATGTCAGCAACAGAAGCCCTAATTTATGGAATTATTGATCTTATAGGTATAGATCTTTTCTGAAAAAAAAAATGGATTTTGTGCAAATCCGTGATTTAAGATTTTATCTCCGAGTTTACTATTCTATTAAATAAAAAAAAAATTCATAATCATCCGGTTAAGATCAATCTAAACCAGCCCATTATGTATATGATTCAATATGCCAACTATTAAACAACTTATTAGAAATACAAGACAGCCAATTCGAAATGTCAAGAAATCCCCCGCTCTTCGGGGATGTCCTCAGCGTCGAGGAACATGTACTAGGGTGTATGTGCGACTCGTTTAGATCATGAACTGACACAAAAAAAGCAAGAAAACCGCTTCCAGTATGAATGATCAGTACCAATAAGCAATAAATAGGATAGAATGGAAGAAGGAACTCCATTCACTATTTAAAACTAAAATAAGCAAATCAATCCCTCTATTGTGTAGAAAGTTTATGGTTTCCATTGGTGCAAATCCAATCAACTGAATTTAAGACGAGAAGCAATTCTCCATTGGTAGCAAATGGTTATCCATTAAGCGGAGGAAATCTTATTGAAATTCAAAAAAAAAAAACAAAAAAATGAAGTTCTCACTCGCTCAAGAACGGACTACGAGGGTCAGCTACACAGCTAACTTTCATAATTAAATACCGTTACTGTATAGGTGGGTCTCAGTGTGAAAGACCTGTTACTCGATAATTCAGGGGTAGAGCCAAAGAGTGTGGTGTGAATTATACAAGTTACCAATAAGATTGATTAAATGAAGTAAAGGCTCCGGTGTATAGAGAAGACCTCACCGTTTAAGAAATAACCATAGAAACGATGGAACCCACTATTTCTTTATCCATTCAATTTATATTTCTTTTTCTATTTTTGACACCTAGCAAAAGAAAATTTCTTATTTCTTTCGTATTTCGCAGTAAAATACCTAAACAAAGAAAAAATCGTGGTCGGGAAGGTTATAGTAGCCAAAGCCATTGGAATTTGTATTTTATACATTGGAAAAATCCGTTTGGTTATTACTAGACCAGGACAGGGAAAAGAATAACTGAAAGAAAAGAAATAGTTATTCGTCAAAGTTTTATTTATTCAATGACCAGAACTAAACGCGGATATATAGCTCGGAGACGTAGAACAAAAAGTGATTCCTTTGTATCACGTTTTCGAGGGACGCATTCAAAACTTACTCGAATTATTACTCAACAGGAAATAAGAGCTTTGGCTTCGGCTGATCGGGATAGGGATAAGCAAAAGAGAAATTTTCGTCGTTTGTGGATCACTCGGATAAACGCAGTAATTCGAGAAAGGGTAGTATCCTATAGTTATAGTAAATTTATACACGATCTATACAAGAGACAGTTGCTTCTTAATCGTAAAATACTGGCCCAAATAGCTATAGCAAATAGAAATTTTCTTTATCTAATTTCCAACGAAATTAGAAAAAAAGTAGAATACGCCGGAATAATTTAAATGGAGTTCCCCGGAGAATGAACTCCGGGAAGGGGGAGTCGAAATTACTATGAGAAAATATGCTAAAGTAGTCAAAATGAATGAACACGTTCAATAAAATAAAAAAAAATCTTTTTTTTTGCGATTCGTTTTTTTTCTTACGACACGATAATCAAATCTGGATTCTCGGATTTGTCGAACAAAACACCAACCCGCCTTTGAGTTCGGATTGGAATTCTGATTCAAGTGAATCAAGAATAAGCCTATTTTTTTCTGGTTCTAAAACGAGTAGTTCTAGCGGTCGGCTTGGTTCTTTCAAATTTTTTCGCATTATTGCGACTGGTTCTAGGACGAGTAGTTCTAGCGGTCGGCTTGGTTCTTTCCAATTTTTTCGCACTGCGAAAAGGTAACAAAGATAAAATACGAGCTTGTTTTATAGCAATAGTAATTAATCGTTGTTGTTTCAAGGTTAATCTAGTTACTCGTCTAGATAATATTTTTCCTCGTTCACTAATAAATCGACTAATTAAACTCGTGTTTCTATAATCAATTCGATCCCCCGGTTGAATCGGGGGCAAACGCCTACGAAAAGATCGCTTGGATTTAGGAAAAGATCGCTTGGATTTAGGAAAAGGTCGCTTGGATTTAGGAAAAGGTCGCTTGGATTTAGGAAAAGATCGCTTGGATTTAGGAAAAGATCGATTGGATTTAGGAAAAGGTCGCTTGGATTTAAGAAAAGATCGCTTGGGTTTATCCATGGTTTGTTTGTTTAGTTTATTTCTTATCCCGAAAATCCTATTTCTTAATTGTCATTTTAACTCCAAATAGGATTCTTTTATATTTAAATATGTTCTATTTATATTTCAATATGTTCTATATAATGTCATTTTTCCCCTTTGAAAGATAAGATATACTTGGTTCGATCTATTTCTTTATTTCCCCATGAATCGTATGTTTGTAACAATAGGGACAGAATTTTCTCAATTCTAATCCATTAGGCGTATTGTGCTGGTTCTTTTGCGTAATATATCTAGAAATGCCCGTTGATACCTTCTTAACACCGTTTCGGATACAACTGGTACATTCCAAAATCACCGTTACTCGCGCATCTTTCCTCTTGGCCATGAACCTCCTTTGGATTTTTGATTTACTCAACTCTTCTATTTTGATTCGAAACGAAGAAAAAGAAAGGAAGAAAAAAATAGAAGTTACTAACTTGAAATCCAACTCTAAAAGATCAAAATCAATAAAGTAATAATAAATCAAAGCAAAGCCATAGAAAATAATAAGTAAGATAATGATTTCGAAACTCTATTTCAACACGAAGGACGGTATTTAAGTTAAAGATCTTGTATTCGTGCCCTAGACCCGCAATTTCCTACTCTATTCCCATGTCTCTATTATTACTATTCATTTAATTCGAATTTGAACCCGAGTCTCGCAGACGTTGAATTCACTTTTATTCTTTCTCTTTCGTCCCTTAGTCTAAAAATTAGAAAAAAAAAAGGGAAAAAAGAGAAAAAGGGAGGGAGAGGGATTAGTCACCGATATTTGATTGTATCTCTAATCTTCTTCATTCCTTCCGATGTCAATAACTAGAATGAAAAAAAGGGGAATGTCAACGCGTCCGGGAAAAACCGATTAATCTCTATCAATAGACCTGCTAAAGCCCCGAACCATAGCGTACTTAGTACTGGGGCCACGGAGAGATATGTTTTTAGATCTCGCATTGAAAAAACCTCCTTTTTTATTTATTTTAATACATAAAGATAATGCATATAGGATCAGATGCATATGTAGTTCAGGGCCACTTAGAGTTGTACACGGAATCCCTAATTCAAATTGAAATGTACAACCGATTTGCCTTTTCTTAAAATGAAAATAGAAAAAAAAATACATCCCCTCTTAGCGAGTAGTTCCGAAAAATACTCATTTTTTTTTATGATGGGTTCTGTATTTCGTATATAGAAATTTCCTTTTCTTATTATTATATTCTATGTTAAATGAGACCAAAAAGACGAAATGGGCAGAAAAGTTGTGTTTCTCAATGGAGGAAATAAGGATGTGGAAAACAAGACAGGAATTCTCTACAATGACACTGTAGAACAATTGAAGGGATGTGGCGCAGCTTGGTAGCGCGTTTGTTTTGGGTACAAAATGTCGCGGGTTCGAATCCTGTCATCCCTACCTATTACTGCTCCTTTGAGCAGTAACGAGGAATCAATTGAGATCGATTCAAATTGCACGGAATCATTCATTTTTATGAAACTATAGAATATATGCATACAAACTGGATTAGGGTTCGAAAAAGAATCCTTTTCTTTACAGTCTTTTCTTTTCTGATAAGAGAAAGCGCTCTTAGTTCAGTTCGGTAGAACGTGGGTCTCCAAAACCCGATGTCGTAGGTTCAAATCCTACAGAGCGTGATTTTTTCTTCGTAGATCGAATTAGACTGAAATGGATTCCGTCACTTGCAAAGCAATTCGAATTTGACCTCCTGTGGATTAAAGAAAGGAGGAGGCCAATCAAAAACAAAAAAAAGAAATGTTAATTAATCAAAGGTCTAACTGATCACCACGCCTGTATTGTAAATATGCAGTTACGAATAATCCAGCCAAAGTAATAGCAATTAGACCTAACACGATTCCAAATAGAAAAACTTCAATCATTTCAATTTTTTGAAAAGGAGAAAAAAAAAGAGGTAATATCTATACCTAAATATTAATCCGAATTGACGTGAATCTCAATGACCAAGAATTGGCAATTGACGGTGTAAGTAACTATAAGAATACATGGAATCTCACAGAAGGATTTCTTTTATGAATTCTTTCTTTCAAATAGAAATTTTAAATAAGTCGTATCTTGCTCAGACCAATAAATAGAGCTGAAGTTATAGTTAAAGCCACTAGTAGAAAACCGAAATAACTAGTTATAGTAAGCATGAAGGGGCTAAATGAAATAGGGTATTTTTATACATATGTTTCTAAAGCATTTACCTAAGTTTCCATTTTTGTAAAATAAAATAGGAGGACATACAAAAATACCAATTGCAATAATAAGTTCAATGGAAATTCATCTATCATTATAGACGGTACGACCAAAGATAAAGTGACAGACATATAAAACGAAACTGATTCATCATTTCTAACATATAGCCATCTCGCGATTCCTATCAACCGAATCGTTGAGCATAAACTAT